ATTCCCAATAAACAATAAGAATAAGACTTATTGGAATAGAATTAGGTACTAGGTTTCATGTGAATTGCGAAATACCTCTTTTGTTGCAACACCTCTCCTTTGGACTAAAAGGGGGAAGGAAGAAAGGAAGTGAGTAACACTAATTCCTCATCCTCAAATCAGTCCTTCCCGCAGGTTAGTTTCTCAACGAATAAGTAATTGTGTGGGAACGATATTTTGATATAATGTGAAAAAGCAACCTGCAAGTCCAATACGCGAAAAGAAATATGTATTTCCCCTATTTCTTTTTCTTTTCTCGGATTAAACAAAAGGATTCGCAAATAAAAGCGCCAATGCTACAACCAATCCATAAATTGTTAAAGCTTCCATAAAGGCCAAACTAAGCAATAAAGTACCTCGTATTTTTCCCTCTGCCTCGGGCTGTCTCGCAATACCCTCTACAGCTTGGCCCGCAGCAGTACCTTGACCAATTCCAGGCCCAATAGAAGCAAGTCCTACAGCCAATCCAGCAGCAATAACGGAAGCGGCAGAAATCAGTGGATTCATGATAAGTTCCTCACACAAAAAAAAAAGAAATGGTTAATGATACAATCAACCAATGAATTATGACTTAATTATTCTATTGCTAATATTCATCTAGTCAAAATAACTAAAAACTCCAAATTGAAATAGAAATAAGAATATTATTGAATCATTAGATCATTAGAAAGACTTCATCTTTTTTATTTCCTATTTGTAGAGTCTTTCCGAATCAATCCAACTTGAGTTTTTTCATTTCCTTTTCTAATCATTCTTCGATCTTTTTCTTTATTTTCTCTGTTTATTCATTCAATTTACAGTCATAAACGAAACGGAAGGGCTTCGACTGGCATATCATACCTATCTTAATTTAGACAAGTAGGGCTAATGAAATATAAATATTAGTTCATATATAACTTGTCAATATCCAATATCAAATATACATATCTTTCTTCCATAACGTAAACTGCCCATTCTATCTTAAATTCAATCGGATTTTCGAATCATTCTTCGAAACATCTAATCTACAAGAGTTAACTTATAGCCATTGGATTACACATCATACCTGGCGCGACCCCTCTCTACTAACCAACTCCCCTTTAGTTGAAACTTCTCGAAGATCGTTTTTCTATTATCGTAGACTCTATTTGTATATTTAGAAAATAGAAAGAGATTATCCTGATAGAATAGAGTATCTTGAGCCACACATATATTGCCTTGATCTAAGCTAAAAAAAGGACTCTTTCTAAGACTAATCAATGATGGCCCTCCATGGATTCGCCTATATAAGCTGCGGCTAAAGTTGCAAAAATAAGAGCCTGAATACCGCTTGTAAATAATCCGAGGAACATGACAGGTATAGGAACCACTAAAGGTACTAAAGAAACAAGAACAAGAACGACTAGTTCATCCGCTAATATATTTCCGAAAAGTCGAAAACTAAGTGATAGAGGTTTTGTGAAATCTTCTAAGATGTTAATGGGTAAAAGAATTGGAGTTGGTTGAATGTATTTACCAAAATAACCTAATCCTTTTTTTGTAAGACCCGCATAGAAATAGGCTACCGACGTTAGTAAAGCTAAAGCAACAGTAGTATTTATATCATTCGTGGGTGCGGCTAACTCCCCGTGAGGTAACTGTATGATTTTCCAAGGTAAAAGAGCCCCTGACCAATTAGAAACAAAAATAAATAGAAACATAGTCCCAATAAAGGGAACCCAGGGGCGATATTCTTCTCCAATTTGAGTTTTGCTCACGTCTCGAATGAATTCAAGGACATATTCAAAGAAATTCTGACCGCCAGTCGGAATGGTTTGTGGATTCCGAACAGCTATAGCAGCTGAACCTAATAAGATAGCAATTACAACCCAAGAAGTAATAAGTACCTGGCCATGGATTTGGAACCCCCCTATTTGCCAATAGAAATGTTGGCCTACTTCCACACCGGATATATCGTATAACCCCTTTAGCGTGTTGATTGAGTATGATAGAACATTCATATTGTCCTCTGACTGAAATATCACTTTAAAAGAAATTATTTTGATTCAACCATCTATTATCTATTTCTCGACTTGTCTACTTGAATTTTATATTTAGGATACCGATTAATCACATAAAATCCCCAGTCGTTTTTATATATTTTTTGAGATTCAGGAATAGTAACCGATTCTATTATCGAGTTTACGAAGTCAATTTTTGATTTTATCTTGAATCAAGGATTTCTTATATAAGCGGCCCTCACAAATTGCAAATACTAATTTGGTAAGAATTAATCGGATTGAAGCTATAGAATCATCGTTCGCCGGAATCGAAATATCTGCGAGATCCGGATCACAATTTGTATCGATTAAACAAATCGTTGGAATTCCCAAAGTAATACATTCTCGAAGGGCCTTATATTCTTCTTGTTGATCAACGATGATTACAATATCAGGTAACTCTGTCATATATTTAATCCCACCCAGATATCTTTGCAAGTGAGATAATTGTCTCTTCAACATGGCTGCATCTCTCTTCGGAAGACGGGCGAGTCTCCCCGTCTTTTGTTCCACTCTCAAGTCCCTGAATTTTTGAAGTTTCCTTTTTGTAGTGGACCAATTCGTTAACATACCTCCAAGCCACTTTTTATTAACATAATGGGATCGAGCCCTTATTGCAGCCCGTGCTACTGAATCAGCTACTTTCCATTTTGTCCCAACAATTAAAAATTGTTTTCCTCTGCTTGCTGCATCAAAAACTAAATCACAGACCTCTGATAAAAAACGAGCAGTTCTAGTAAGATTTATAATATGAATGCCCTTCCGTTTTGCAGAGATATAAGGTGCCATTCTAGGATTCCATTTCCGAATCCCGTGACCCAAATGAACTCCCGCCTCCATCATCTCTTCCAAATTGATGTTCCAATATCTTCTTGTCATTTCTCCCCACACTTTCCCTTTTTTTATTTAATAAAGAGACGAGGTATCCTGAAATAAGTAATTGTTCCAACGGAACCTTCTTTTCTAAGGCGGATTGGCCATTGATACACAACCCAAACCACTAATTTCTTTCTATTTGTTATTATTTGAATTTCTTTATTTTATTACTAAATTAAATAACCATAACAAATACAGAGAAGATAAAAAGGATGAATCTCTTGTATTAAATCCCAGAAATCATTGTTGTTTTGGTCTATCGTGGAAATTCTTTGAAAGACAAGAATCAAATAATTCTCTATGGTAAAACAAAATATCTCTCATTTCTCCCTCGAATAGATTCTTTTTTTTTGTTTTCAAGGAAATGTTCTTTTGTTGATTTGAACGGTGTACGAATCCCTTGAATCCGGTACCGGCAGGTATCATCCCCCCCAGAACAACGTTTTCTTTTAGTCCTTTCAACCAATCGATCCGGCCCCGGAGAGCTGCTTTTGCTAAAACTCGAGCAGTTTCTTGAAAACTCGCTTCGGATATAAAACTTTGAGTATTTAGAGATGCTCTCGTTATTCCCAATAAGATAGCTCGATAGCAGATCGCTTCTTCCAAAGCGCGCCCCGTTCGTTCCGCCCGCAACAACCCAATTAGTTCTCCGGGCAAAAAAACATTAGACATTCCATCTTCTGAAACCAAGACTTTTGATGTTATTTGACGTACAATAAGTTCTATATGCCTATTATGGATCTGCACCCCCTGGGATCGATAAACCCTTTGGATCCTATTAACCAAAGAAATACGACTTTGCGCCATAGTTAGCTCAGCTCCAATCAAGAATCCCCAAGAATTCCCTAGAATTCTTGTTATATGTTCGTTCCAACTATCAATCCTACTTTCTAGATTCATGGATATTGAATCAATCGAACGAGCTTCTAAGACTTGTTCCACTTTTGGAAGACCTTGTGTTATATCACTAGACCTCGATTTTTCATATATAAATGTAACTAATATATCCCCTCCATAAATGATTTCCCCATAATGCCTTTGAACTCTTGTTCCTGGGGTGGCCAAATAAGGCTTAGCCGATCTTATTACTACAGAGTCAAATTGAACAATTAGAACTTGACCCGATTTTAAGTGCGGTTGGCGTTTGGCTATGCATGCATTTTCGCAAAGAAATTGTCCAAGACAAATTTTTGTGGATGTCTCTTCACAAAAATTGTAATGAAGAAAATACCAATTCAATTTTAATGGATTCAAAATGATGTTACTGCATGGATCGGGATTATAAATTCTCCCATTTTCATCCATTAAATAATATTTAAAATTAAGTACTTGAAAGGTTTGTTTTAAATTGTCAAGTTGTAAATAATTAGTTACCAAGGTCTGATTATGAGTTATTAAATAGTAAAATGAAAAAAAATTCGCAAATTGAAGGGCTGTTCCTAAGGGGCCCAATGAATTCCTAATTGGAATTAGGTGATCTTTTTTAATTGATTCTTTGTGATATTTTACACCGTTGAATGTGAATGGACCTATTCGAAAACAATTGGATGATGACAAAATTAGAAAAGGTTGACATTCCTTATTTTTACCCGACAGCGTACGAACAGTTCCTTGATTTTGGTTAAATGATTTTTGAAGTTTTGTCTTTGAAAAAATGGAATAAAATGGATTCATATTGGTATGATATGGTCCATCATCATTAAAAAATAAGGGATCATTCCTTTTCCCCATATACGAAAAAGCGAATTTTGCTAAATCGATCCTTATAAAATCTCGAATCATACCATTTGTTCTTACTTCAACAAGGGAAGCCCCGGCCTCTTCGATAGAAGAACTTTTTTTGTCTTGGTTCCAATTCAATACTAAACAAGTACGAACTAATTGAATGTTTGTGTCAGAAATTTCCCGAGTGGCTTTGCCATTTCCATAAAAGATATAATTGACAACTTGAAGTCGCACATTATCCCTTTCCTGCAACAGATCCTGAGGGAAAAGTGTTGCTAAATTTATACCATCCGTTATTTCATATGTGACTACGGGTCGAACCAAAACAAAAAACTTTTTTTT